TTAGTTTTATTCTGTAAAATGAAATTTCATCAATAAGAATAAAATAAAATATAAATGCAAAGAAAAAGAATAAGGAGTCTTTATGTCGCGTTACCGAGGACCTCGTTTTAAAAAAATACGTCGCCTGGGGGCTTTACCGGGACTAACTAATAAAAGGCCTAGAGCCGGAAGTGGTCTTAGAAACCAATCGCGTTCCGGGAAAAAATCCCAATATCGTATTCGCCTAGAAGAAAAACAAAAATTGCGTTTTCATTATGGTCTGACAGAACGGCAATTACTTAAATATGTTCGTATCGCCGGAAAAGCCAAGGGTTCAACAGGTCAAGTTTTACTACAATTACTTGAAATGCGATTGGATAACATCCTTTTTCGATTGGGTATGGCTCCGACTATTCCCGGAGCGCGCCAATTAGTTAACCATAGACATATTTTAGTCAACGGCCGTATAGTAGATATACCAAGTTATCGCTGCAAACCCCGAGATATTATTACGGCGCGGGATGAACAAAACTCTAGAGCTCTGATTCAAAATTCTCTCGATTCATCCCCTCATGAGGAATTGCCAAAACATTTGACTCTTCAGTCATTCCAATATAAAGGATTAGTCAATCAAATAATAGATAGTAAATGGGTCGGTTTGAAAATAAACGAATTGCTAGTCGTAGAATATTATTCTCGTCAGACTTAAACCCAATGAAAATAAAAAATAACAAAGGTTCGAACAACTTTGCTCCCTTTTTGCGAAGAAAATTAACCTAAGGTTAAGATAAATAAGGGTTTTATCCGGAGTTTTCTCCCATTTAGGTATCATAAGAGGGATATTTTCATTACTCAGTCTACTATTTTCTTTCCGGTATTTTCCAGTATTTTCCGGGCAGGAATAGAAAATATATTTCTAAAGAAAGGTATAACTCTTAGTGGGATCCATTGTTATTTGATCTATTGTGGTTAGTAAGATCGGGGAATTGGGTGAAGGTGCGGAAAGAGAGGGATTCGAACCCTCGGTAAACAAAAGTCTACATAGCAGTTCCAATGCTACGCCTTGAACCACTCGGCCATCTCTCCTACATAATGATTATGACCCAAAACCCGAGTAAATAGCGAGTCATTCATAATTAGATTATTAGATAGGTACGACCAATCAATTCTAAAAAAGTATAAAAATCGAAAATTTTTCATCAAAGTCAAAAAAAGATCTTTCCTTCGATGCTGTAGGGATAAAGAGACAATTGTTTTCTTATGAAAACTTTTAAAAACAATTCTATTCATGTTTGCGAAAACAATGTTCTCTTCTTTTTCTGATATTTATATTTAACTATAACCAACCGGATTAAATCAATAAATTACAACGAATCAACTGCTTGATGGGTCTATATTTTTTTTATGAATCTTATTTTATGTAATTCCGTATATTGATATATTGTACAATTCTTTTCTTTGTGGGATGGTTTTCCCACGAGAGGAAATGAGAAAAATTATAGAAAGGAGGCCTACCTATGTCTAAATCGCGGATAAACGGAAATTTCATTGATAAGACCTTTTCGATTGTAGCCAAGATCTTATTACGAATAATTCCGACAACTTTACAAGAAAAGAGGGCATTTGCCTATTACAGAGATGGTGCGATTTGTTTCTTTATTTTTTTTGCTTTTTTGGTTATGATTCTTACACTGAATAAAGATGATTAGGGATCGGAATAGAAAGAAAATTTTTGAAATCAATCTACGCTTGCTGAAGGTAAAGTTATAGAACAATTCCTTCTGTCGTGTATCCTCGATTAATACAGCCTCAGATGCTATGTTTAAATTGACAATTTAAACATAGCATTCAGCGAAAGGCTATACCTATAGGTTCGGTATTACAGGTCAATCCTACTCCACTAGTACCAATAGGCGGCATAGGGGAAGAAGCACTACACCTAGGAATCAACAATGCGAAAACTTTGTTTTAAATTATCCCTTTCCTTATCAGGCTCAGGACTAAGAAGAGTGGTTGGGACAACAAACATCCATCTTGTTTGTATTTTGGATACCTGTATAACCATCGAAGGCTGTTGAAGTGACTAATTCCTGGAAATTAGAAGGCGTTGAGAACAAAGAAATTGTTGGAGTTATCATTTCTATATTTCTATATAGTATATATATATAGTACCAACACGTTTGATGTTAAGAAAAGATCTCTTGCAGGAAGGTTGGCTAGAGATTTCTTGTAAAACCACTAGCCCTACTCAGTTCATAATGAAAAGATTTTCATCTTTTTTGATTCCCTGTATGAGTTTCATTATGCACATAAAAGAGGAGCCGTATGAGATGAAAATCTCATGTACGGTTCTGGAACGGAGATTCTTTGAATTGAATGACGACCGTAACGAATGTCAGCTCAATCCGAAGGAAATTATGCGGAAGCTTTACAGAATTATTATGAAGCTATGCGACTAGAAATTGATCCCTACGATCGAAGTTATATACTCTATAACATAGGACTTATCCATACAAGTAAC